TTATTGTCATAACCAAAAATTTCCACGGGTTCGTAAAAAATAGAATCGTTTAAACCATGATCATGAGCAAACGCATAAATATACTCCTGAAAAAGAAACGGATATAGGAAGTGTTGTTGCCGAGATCTATCTTTTTCTAAATATCCTTGTAATTCTTCCATTTACATTTCTACTTGAGCCAGAGGCAGGAGGTTTTTCTTGGTTTATCAAATGATACATACATAGTGCAATATGGTCAGAACAGGGTATTATGTATTGTATTATGTATATAGTATAGTAAGAAAAAAATATATACCCCGGAAAAGAAAGAGGGAGTCCAATCAACAGATCTTTTTACCTTCCTTTTCTATCCAATTGGTTTATGTTCGTTATAATTACAACAGGAGAAAAAATCCTTTATTTTTGCAACCCAATCGCTCTTTTGACTTTGGAATAAATTCTCTTTATCAATATACTGTTTCTTCTACACATCCGTCTACAATCCATAATAAAGAATAATTAGGATTCTGAAAAAAAAAAAGAAAAAATCAATGGTTCACTCACAGGAGAACCCACTCTTTCCCACATTAGGCACTAATTCATTTTTAACATCTAATTAGATCGGGTAATCATTCCAATTAAGAACATAAGCTCGTTGCTTTTTATTTTACCAGAATTGGAGCCATAGAGCTCTATCCATTTATTCACTAGACCCAACTGTAAATGTGAATTTCTTTTGTCCCCTTCCAAAAATCAAAACAATCTTTTGGAACTGTAATGATTCGGTAAGGATAAACTCAAAGTTCTACTTTAACTTTGACTTTCATTTCAAATTAAATAAATTAATAAAATAGAAAATCTAATAAAATAATAAATTGATTTTATTACGACATGCTGTTTTTTCCATTCATTACCCTTGAGGATCAGTCGTGGTCTTATAGACTATACCAATAGTCTGGACGAATTCGTTGCTTCATCCAAATGTGTAAAAGATCATAGTCGCACTTAAAAGCCGAGTACTCTACCGTTGAGTTAGCAACCCGGATAAATAGGATATGTAGATATGATCGAAATATAAAAATCAATTGAATTGCACTGCACGACCCTATCAAAACATTGAACTAGCAACACATCGAAAAGAAGGATTTTCTGATCAATTAGAAACACAAAATACCAAAATTAGCAGATCGGATTAAAAATATTCCTAATCGAAATGTAAAAATTATGACAGACCACCCATTTTTTATCAAATTCTTTTTTGATTTTCCCTAAGAAAATACATCTTGTATGAGAGTAAATGCAGCAAGGCAAACCCATCATTTGAGTGAAGGAAACAAAAAAAACCAATATGGGGTGGGGATAAACAGCCCTATTTATCTACGATCGAATTATATTTGTTCGATACACCATTGTCAATATAAAAGCAATGTTGAGAAAGTAAATCAAGTAAATAAAATAAAGACTTGTGTTGGATTGGCACAACATAAATAAGAAATTGGAATGGGAAAAATTAAGGAAAAGGTAAATAAAAAATCCCCGGTTTATTCAATCAATAAAAGTACGATAAGCAAGCTTAACCCCTTGTTTGTTGTTAAATTCAATTCCCCCACCAAAATATGAATAAAGCAAGAAAAAGGAAAATGGTGTGTAAATAGAAATAATTACACAAGGATAGATACTAGTTACCCTTCCCTACTTTATTTTATTTATTTAATAATTTTGTTTTTTCCTTTAATTAACTCAAAGTTCTTTCTTTAAAGAATTCTGCCTTCTTTAAAATATCATAAACAGTTCCTGTAGGTTGAGCACCTTTTTCAAGGAAATATAGAATAGCAGGAACATTTAAATAAGTTTGATTCTTTATCGGATCATAAAAACCTACTTTTCGAAGATCTCTTCCTTCTCTTCGGAATCGAACATCAATTGCAACGATTCGATAGATGGCTCATTGGGATAGATGTAAATAAACAATGCCCCCCCTAGAAACGTATAGGAGGTTTTTTCCTCATACGGCTCGAGAAAAATGATTCCAATTTCTGTATATAATAGCAAGTGGATCCATAAAATAATGAATTTTACTATAATTTGAATTGAGTACTTTTTTCTTCTTACTTACAGAAAAAGGAAGAAATCTCATTCATACTCATAACTCAAGTTGGGTAATTCTGACAAGAAAATCCTTAGACATTTATTGAGCCGTCTCTAAACTCTTTTGTTTGTCTCATTTCGAATCTATTTTTATTCCTCAGTCTGATCCAATTGTTGAGACAATTGAAAATAGTGTTTCCTTGTTTCGGAATCCTTTATCCTTGCTTTGTGAAATCATTGGGTTTAGACATTACCTCGGGGATCCTTATTCCTTTCAAAATGGCAGCAACATACCTTTTTTTGTTATTTCTTTCTATATAAATAGAATACGAATGATTGATTCCCTTGTGATACACTTTTCATCGAAATAGTTTTACCAATTTAGAAAAATTTGACTTTTCAAACTTGTTCTGAATTTGAACCTTTCAATTTAGAATTTATATATAGTGAGGATATACTTACAGAGTTGGTCTAACTTATTGATTTTCACTAACCCTAGATTCTTTCCCTTGAAAAATGAATCAATCCTTTCTTCTCGAGCTTCATCATGTACTATTTACTTATAACCCAACACAAATTAGGTTCCGGGCAGAACAGAACAAACTATGTCGAGCCAAGAGCATCTTCATTACTATAGAAGATGGCGGATGTAAAAATCCACAGCCGACCATGTCCTTCAAGTCGCACGTTGCTTTCTACCACATCGTTTCAAACGAAGTTTTACCATAACATTCCTCTAATTGAAATTTCAAAGCGGTATGGAATTGATTCAATATAAAATCATGAATAGTCATTGGTTCAACCGGTATATAATATTTCTATCTACGGATAAATAAGTATTTATCCGGATAAGGGTCAGCAAGGATCAAATTTATTTAATTTAACCCCATATTCTATCATATGAATTGAATGAAAATAAAGATATTCAATTTTACCCACATTTGACACTTGATTCCGTTTGTGAGAAACCAAACGAATTCTCAGATATGATTCTTAGAACCATTCTGAAAATTAATAAGAAAAGATTTTTCCCTTTAACAAATTATTGTTTCATGTGGAATGCAGTGTGATCCCATCTTTCGTTTCATGAAAAACGATCTGGGACGGAAGGATTCGAACCTCCGAATAACGGGACCAAAACCCGCTGCCTTACCGCTTGGCCACGCCCCATTTTGATTTCTATTCGATATTAATCAACACTAATATTGGTATTGGTTATTCGTCAATCCCAACCCAAATACACAAAAACATATGGGATATTTTGTTGCTAGGATTCAAGACATGTAGATATAGAATCAAAAAAATTCATTGATCATTACATAGAATTCAATTAAGATATTGTATGAAAGTTGAATTCCTTATATTCTCATTTTAGAATGATAATGGGGGGAGGGATTTTTTATTTGGGAAAGTCCGAACCGAAGAAAAAGAAGGATTTCTTGATCTGCCTTTTTCATTTTTCCCTTATAAAAATAACTCAAAATTATCTAATCCACAAGAACGAAATGCTTGTTATGCTTAATATCTTTAGTTTAATCGGTATCTGTCTTAATTCTGTCCTTTATTCGAGTAGTTTTTTCTTCGCCAAATTGCCCGAAGCTTATGCCATTTTCAATCCAATCGTAGATGTTATGCCTGTCATACCTGTACTCTTTTTTCTCTTAGCCTTTGTTTGGCAAGCCGCTGTAAGTTTTCGATGAAATCTTTAATACTCTGCTAAATTGATGATGTATTTGATAAAAAAATTCTAAAAATTGATAAGATCAGATAAGTCTTACATTACGAACCCTCGATTCAAAAATAGAAATTCTTGTATATTGAATGAATAACCGCAGCGATGAATTTGGATCAGCCTTTTCCCCGTTCTGACCTTCCGGTGAGTATGGACTATTAGGTACTCCATAATACCTAATTATTGATATGACAAGAAATTTCGGGTAACGAATGAATCAAAATCTTATTACAAATAAATTCGTTTTATTTTTCATTTTTTGGGGTGTCAAAACAAAAAAAATGGTATATGTGGTAAAAAATAGGCAATCTATTCCCCTTTTTCAAAAAAAAAAAAATGATCTTGGAGATTGTGTAATGCTTACTCTCAAACTCTTTGTTTACACAGTAGTGATATTCTTTGTTTCCCTTTTTATCTTTGGATTCTTATCTAATGATCCAGGACGCAATCCTGGACGTGAGGAATAAAAAATTTCTAGTTTTTTTTTGCTTTTTTATAAATTAATTCTTAATAATCTTATTTGTTTCATACATTTAACTATGATAAAATCAAGGGATGAGAATCTTTTCGAATTCGAAAATACCAAGTGATCAGAGAAAGCGGAAAGAGAGGGATTCGAACCCTCGGTACAAATAATTTGTACAACGGATTAGCAATCCGCCGCTTTAGTCCACTCAGCCATCTCTCCTAATTCCAAATTGAAAATTTGTTATGTGATGTAACACGTGAAATAAAGATTGATAAAAATCCACCTTCTTCTCTTTATTTTCTTTTTTCATTTGATTTTTATTTATTTAATCTTATTTAACTTTATTATTATTATTTATTTTATTATATTATTCTATTTTAATAAAAAAAAAAATATTATTATATTATTAAAATAGAAATTCGAAATATTCTAAAATATTCTAATAAATAATAGAAATTTTTTAAATAGCTATTAAAATTTAAACTTAAACAAAGTATTTAATATTTAGATAAAATAATTTAAATAAAATAAAAGTAAAGGTATATATTTATACTAAGAGGTATATATTTATTATAGTATAAATATATTATGTATAATAAAATATGTAAAAATATGTATAAGAAAAATAAGAAAAAGATAGAAAAAAGCAATTGATCAGGAATTCAATATAGATAATGACTCAAAACGGATCTCCTCAATAGAAAGAATATCTTAGTTCTTTGATTTTATACG